GCTAGCGTAGCTTAATACAAAGCATAACACTGAAGATGTTAAGATGAGCCCTAAAAAGCTCCGCATGCACAAAGGCATGGTCCTGACCTTATTATCAGCTTTAACCCAACTTACACATGCAAGTCTCCGCAATCCCGTGAGTATGCCCTTAATCCCCTGTCCGGGGACGAGGAGCGGGCATCAGGCACAAACTTTAGCCCAAAACGCCTAGCCAAGCCACACCCCCAAGGGAATTCAGCAGTGATAAACATTAAGCCATAAGTGAAAACTCGACTCAGTTAAGGTTAATGAGGGCCGGTAAAACTCGTGCCAGCCACCGCGGTTAAACGAGAGGCCCCAGTTGATAATACTACGGCGTAAAGGGTGGTTAAGGAAAATAAAATAATAAAGCCAAATGGCCCTTTGGCTGTCATACGCTTCTAGGTGTCCGAAGTCCAATTACACGAAAGTAGCTTTAATAAAATTCACCTGACCCCACGAAAACTGAGAAACAAACTGGGATTAGATACCCCACTATGCTCAGCCGTAAATCTAGATGTCCTATTACAATTAGACGTCCGCCCGGGTACTACGAGCATCAGCTTAAAACCCAAAGGACCTGACGGTGCCTTAGACCCCCCTAGAGGAGCCTGTTCTAGAACCGATAACCCCCGTTAAACCTCACCACTTCTAGCCATCCCAGCCTATATACCGCCGTCGCCAGCTTACCCTGTGAAGGTAATAAAAGTAAGCAAAATGGGCACAACCCAAAACGTCAGGTCGAGGTGTAGCGCACGAAGCGGGAAGAAATGGGCTACATTTTCTATTATAGAACACTACGAACATGCTACATGAAATAGTGCTTGAAGGAGGATTTAGTAGTAAAAAGGAAGCAGAGTGTCCTTTTGAACCCGGCTCTAAGACGCGTACACACCGCCCGTCACTCTCCCCTGTCAAAATGCAATAAAAATACTTAATACTAAAGCAATGACAAGGGGAGGCAAGTCGTAACATGGTAAGTGTACCGGAAGGTGCACTTGGATTAAACCCAGGGCGTGGCTGAGTTAGTTAAGCACCTCACTTACACCGAGAAGACATCCATGCAAATTGGATCACCCTGAGCCAAATAGCTAGCTTAATCAATAATATTAACCTAACAATGTTCATAACAAAACATAACCTAACACCAAAAATTAAACCATTTTTTTACCTAAGTATGGGAGACAGAAAAGGTTCAACCTTAAAGCAATAGAAAAAGTACCGCAAGGGAAAGCTGAAAGAGAAATGAAATAAACCATATAAGCACTAAAAAACAAAGACTAAACCTTGTACCTTTTGCATCATGATTTAGCCAGTACCCTCAAGCAAAGAGACCTTTAGTTTGAAACCCCGAAACCAGGTGAGCTACCCCGAGACAGCCTAAACAATTTAGGGCTAACCCGTCTCTGTGGCAAAAGAGTGGGAAGAGCTCCGGGTAGAAGTGACAGACCTACCGAACCTGGTGATAGCTGGTTGCCTGAGAAATGGATAGAAGTTCAGCCTCGTCTACCCCAAACCAAAACATTATATCTAAGATTTTAAGGGAAAAATACGAGAGTTAGTTTAAGGGGGTACAGCCCCTTTAACAAAGGATACAACCTTTACAGGAGGATAAAGATCACAATATACAAAACACACTGTTCTAGTGGGCCTAAGAGCAGCCATCTAAACAGAAAGCGTTAAAGCTCAGACAGAGAAAAGTTTATTATACTGATAAAAAATCTTACTCCCCTAACAATATCAGGCTATCCCATGCACACATGGAAGAAATTATGCTAAAATGAGTAACAAGAAGATTTGTTCTTCTCCAAGCACAAGTGTATGCCAGATCGGACAAACCACTGGAAATTAACGAACTCAACCAAAGAGAGCAATGTGAATAACAAAAAAATCAAGAAAATTCCACAATTAATTTAATCGTTAACCCTACACTGGAGTGCTATCAACTAAAGGAAAGACTAAAAGAAAAGGAAGGAACTCGGCAAACACAAGCCTCGCCTGTTTACCAAAAACATCGCCTCCTGCAATAACCAAGTATAGGAGGTCCAGCCTGCCCAGTGACTACGAGTTTAACGGCCGCGGTATTTTGACCGTGCAAAGGTAGCGCAATCACTTGTCTTTTAAATAGAGACCTGTATGAATGGCTAAACGAGGGCTTAACTGTCTCCCCTTTCAAGTCAGTGAAATTGATCTATCCGTGCAGAAGCGGGTATAAAAATACAAGACGAGAAGACCCTTTGGAGCTTAAGGTACAAAATTCAACCACGTTAAACAACTCAATAAAAAGCAAAAACTTAGTGGAACATGAACTTTTACCTTCGGTTGGGGCGACCACGGAGGAAAACCCAGCCTCCGAGTGGAATGGGTTAAACCCCTAAAACCAAGAGAAACATCTCTAAGCCACAGAACATCTGACCAAAAATGATCCGGCTACACAGCCGATCAACGAACCAAGTTACCCTAGGGATAACAGCGCAATCCTCTCCCAGAGTCCATATCGACGAGGGGGTTTACGACCTCGATGTTGGATCAGGACATCCTAATGGTGCAGCCGCTATTAAGGGTTCGTTTGTTCAACGATTAAAGTCCTACGTGATCTGAGTTCAGACCGGAGCAATCCAGGTCAGTTTCTATCTGTAACGCTACTTTTCCTAGTACGAAAGGATCGAAAAAGAGGGGCCCATACTTAAAGCACGCCCCACCCCTAATTAATGAAAACAAATAAATTAAACAAAGGGAGGGCCAAAACCCCTGCCGCCCAAAATAAGGGCATACTGGGATGGCAGAGCATGGTAAATTGCGAAAGGCCTAAGCCCTTTAAACCAGAGGTTCAAATCCTCTTCCCAGTTTATGCTAAACATTTTAATAAATCACCTAATTAATCCTCTAGCTTACATTGTACCAGTTCTACTAGCAGTAGCCTTCCTAACCCTAATTGAACGAAAAGTCCTAGGATATATACAATTACGAAAAGGACCTAATGTCGTAGGACCCTACGGATTATTACAACCAATCGCCGATGGCGTTAAACTCTTCATTAAAGAACCCGTCCGCCCCTCTACATCATCCCCATTTTTATTTCTAGCAACTCCAATTCTTGCATTAACCCTAGCCATAACACTATGAGCACCCATACCTATACCCTACCCAGTAATTGATTTAAATCTAGGAGTATTATTCATTTTAGCCTTATCAAGCCTTGCAGTATATTCCATCTTAGGCTCAGGATGAGCATCAAATTCAAAATATGCATTAATTGGGGCTCTCCGAGCAGTAGCACAAACAATCTCATATGAAGTAAGTCTAGGACTAATTCTTCTATCAGTAATCATTTTTTCAGGAGGATATACACTACAAACATTTAATACAGCACAAGAAAGTATTTGACTATTAGCCCCTGCATGACCACTAGCCGCAATATGGTATATCTCTACCCTAGCTGAAACAAACCGAGCACCTTTTGATCTAACAGAAGGAGAATCAGAGCTAGTCTCAGGTTTCAATGTAGAATATGCAGGAGGACCATTTGCTCTCTTTTTCCTAGCAGAATACGCAAATATCTTATTAATAAATACCCTATCAGCTGTCTTATTTATAGGAACATCATATTTCACTAACTTCCCCGAATTAACAACAATTGGCCTCATAACTAAAGCCGCATTCTTATCACTAATATTTCTATGAGTGCGGGCCTCCTATCCACGATTCCGATATGATCAACTTATACACCTTGTATGAAAAAATTTCCTTCCCCTAACACTAGCCCTTGTGCTATGACACACCGCCCTACCAATTGCACTAGCAGGCCTCCCCCCCCAACTATAACTTAGGAACTGTGCCCGAATGCCCAGGGACCACTTTGATAGAGTGGCTAATAGGGGTTAAAATCCCCTCAGTTCTTAGAAAGAAGGGGGTCGAACCCATGCTCAAGAGATCAAAACTCTTAGTGCTTCCTCTACACCACTTTCTAAGATGGGGTCAGCTAATTAAGCTTTCGGGCCCATACCCCGAACATGACGGTTAAAGTCCCTCCTCCATCAATGAACCCTTACGTACTTACAACTTTACTATCCAGCCTAGGACTAGGAACCACCCTAACCTTTGCTAGCTCTCACTGACTATTAGCTTGAATAGGACTAGAAATTAATACCCTAGCAATTATTCCATTAATAGCACAACATCATCATCCACGGGCAGTAGAAGCCACCACAAAATACTTCCTGACTCAAGCTACAGCAGCAGCAATAATTCTGTTTGCAAGCACAACAAATGCTTGAATAACAGGAGAATGAGATTTAAACAATATATCAAATCCAATTGCTAGCACAATAATTATTACCGCCCTAGCACTTAAAATTGGACTTGCCCCCATACACTTTTGAATACCAGAAGTTTTACAAGGTCTAGATCTTATAACTGGCCTAATTCTATCAACTTGACAAAAACTTGCCCCACTCGCTCTTATTATTCAAACGGCCCAAGCTATTGATCCACTCCTACTAACAACTCTAGGACTTATATCTACACTAATTGGAGGTTGAGGAGGACTAAACCAGACTCAACTACGAAAAATTCTAGCTTATTCATCCATTGCACATATAGGCTGAATAATCATTATTCTTCAATATACTCCACAACTTACACTACTAGCATTAGGGACATATATCTTCATAACCTCAGCGGCATTCCTTACTCTAAAAATATCATCTACCACAAAAATCAGTACCCTTGCAATAACTTGATCAAATAGTCCCATCCTAGCAACCACTACTGCTCTAGTACTATTATCATTAGGTGGGTTACCACCTCTAACAGGGTTTATACCAAAATGATTAATCTTACAAGAATTAACAAAACAAAATCTCCCCATTTCTGCCACAATTATAGCCCTAGCCGCCCTACTTAGCCTGTACTTCTATCTCCGACTCTGCTATGCAATAACACTTACTATCTCTCCTAATACAATTAACTCGACCACTTCCTGGCGAATTCAAACGACCCAAACCTCCTTACCATTAACTATCTCCATCACAATTGCACTAGGCCTTCTACCTATAACCCCGGCTATCTTAATACTAGCCACCTAAGGGACTTAGGATAGCATTTAGACCAAGAGCCTTCAAAGCCCTAAGCAGAAGTGAAAATCTTCTAGTCCCTGAATAAGACCTACAAGAGTTTATCTTGCATTTTCTAATTGCAAATCAAATGTTTTTATTAAACTAAAGCCTTACTAGATGGGAAGGCCTCGATCCTACAAACTCTTAGTTAACAGCTAAGCGCTCAAACCAGCGAGCATCCATCTATTTTCCCGCCGTTAACTTAGTAAGGCGGGAAAGCCCCGGCAGAGTCTTAATCTGCGTCTTTGGATTTGCAATCCAACATGTTTCTTCACCACGGAACTATGATAAGGAGAGGACTTAAACCTCTGTCTTCGGGGCTACAACCCACCGCCTAAGCACTCGGCTACCTTACCTGTGGCAATTACGCGCTGATTCTTTTCTACAAACCACAAAGACATTGGTACCCTCTATCTTGTATTTGGTGCCTGAGCCGGTATAGTAGGGACTGCTTTAAGCCTCCTTATTCGAGCTGAGCTAAGCCAGCCCGGATCATTACTAGGTGACGATCAAATCTATAATGTTATCGTCACTGCCCACGCCTTCGTAATAATTTTCTTTATAGTAATACCAATCCTTATTGGTGGGTTTGGAAACTGACTCGTACCACTAATAATCGGAGCACCTGATATAGCATTCCCACGAATAAATAATATAAGTTTCTGACTTCTGCCACCCTCATTCCTTCTTCTACTAGCTTCTTCTGGAGTTGAAGCTGGAGCCGGAACAGGATGAACAGTTTATCCACCACTTGCAGGTAATCTTGCCCATGCAGGAGCATCAGTAGACCTAACAATTTTTTCACTACACCTAGCAGGTGTCTCATCAATCTTAGGAGCAATTAACTTCATTACCACAACCATTAACATAAAACCTCCAGCTATTTCTCAGTACCAAACACCCCTTTTTGTATGAGCCGTACTTGTAACAGCTGTACTTCTCCTTCTGTCACTACCAGTTTTAGCTGCTGGAATTACAATGCTTCTTACAGACCGTAATCTTAATACTACATTCTTCGATCCAGCAGGAGGAGGAGACCCAATTCTATATCAACATTTATTCTGATTCTTTGGCCACCCAGAAGTCTATATTCTTATTTTACCCGGATTTGGTATTATTTCACATGTTGTAGCCTACTATGCTGGTAAAAAAGAACCATTTGGTTATATAGGAATAGTTTGAGCTATAATAGCTATTGGCCTCCTAGGATTTATTGTTTGAGCCCATCATATGTTTACTGTAGGAATAGATGTAGATACCCGTGCCTATTTTACATCCGCAACAATAATTATTGCTATCCCAACAGGTGTAAAAGTATTTAGCTGACTTGCTACGCTTCATGGCGGCTCAATCAAATGAGAAACACCTATATTATGAGCTCTAGGATTTATTTTCCTTTTTACAGTAGGCGGACTAACAGGTATTGTTCTAGCTAACTCATCACTTGACATTGTCCTCCATGACACATATTATGTAGTTGCACACTTCCACTATGTATTATCAATAGGTGCCGTATTTGCTATTATGGCAGCTTTCGTTCATTGATTCCCACTATTTTCAGGATATACCCTAAATGATACTTGAACAAAAATCCACTTTGGGGTAATATTCATTGGTGTAAACCTCACATTTTTCCCACAGCACTTCCTAGGATTAGCAGGAATGCCACGACGATACTCTGACTACCCCGATGCCTATGCCCTATGAAATACAGTATCATCTATTGGATCACTAATCTCTCTAGTGGCAGTAATCATATTCCTATTTATTCTCTGAGAGGCCTTCGCCGCTAAACGGGAAGTATCCTCAGTAGAATTAACTATAACAAATGTAGAATGACTTCACGGCTGTCCTCCACCATACCATACATTTGAGGAACCAGCATTCGTTCAAGTTCAATCAAACTAACGAGAAAGGAGGGAATTGAACCCCCATGTACTGGTTTCAAGCCAGTCACATAACCACTCTGTCACTTTCTTCTAAAGACATTAGTAAAATGCAAATTACACTACCTTGTCAAGGTAGAATTGCAGGTTAAATTCCTGCATGTCTTAAGCCATAGGCTTAATGGCACATCCCACGCAACTAGGATTCCAAGACGCGGCATCACCCGTTATAGAAGAACTTCTTCACTTCCATGATCACGCCCTAATAATTGTATTTTTAATTAGTACTTTAGTACTTTATATTATTATCGCAATAGTTTCAACAAAACTTACTAATAAGTATATTCTAGACTCCCAAGAAATCGAAATTGTATGAACCATTTTACCAGCTGTAATTCTAGTTTTGATCGCTCTACCATCCCTTCGAATTCTATATCTTATAGATGAAATTAATGACCCCCACCTAACAATTAAAGCCATAGGACATCAATGATATTGAAGCTACGAATATACAGACTATGAAGACCTAGGTTTTGACTCTTATATAATTCCAACCCAAGACCTTACACCAGGCCAATTCCGACTCCTAGAAACAGATCATCGAATAGTAGTCCCAATAGAATCACCTATTCGTGTTCTAGTATCCGCTGAAGACGTACTACACTCTTGGGCTGTTCCATCCCTAGGCGTAAAAATGGACGCAGTACCCGGACGACTTAATCAAACTGCTTTTATTGCCTCACGCCCAGGCGTATTTTACGGACAATGCTCTGAAATCTGCGGTGCTAACCACAGCTTTATACCTATTGTAGTAGAAGCCGTCCCACTAGAATACTTTGAAAGCTGATCCTCACTAATACTAGAAGACGCCTCACTAGAAAGCTAATTACTGGACAAAGCGTTGGCCTTTTAAGCCAAAGTTTGGTGACTACCGACCACCTCTAGTGAAATGCCCCAACTTAACCCTAACCCTTGATTTGCTATCCTAGTATTCTCATGAATTATTTTCCTCACCATCATCCCAACCAAAATTTTAAATCATTTAACACCCAACGAACCCGCTCCAATAAGTGAAGAAAAACACAAAACTGAGCCCTGAGATTGACCATGATAATAAGCTTTTTTGACCAATTCGCAAGCCCATCTTTCCTAGGAATCCCCCTTATTGCTATTGCAATTGCATTGCCTTGAATTCTGTTTCCAACTCCAACATCTCGATGATTAAACAATCGACTTATTACCATTCAAACATGGTTCATTAACCGATTCACTAACCAACTACTACTACCCCTAAATGTAGGAGGACATAAATGAGCCCTATTATTTACCTCTTTGATAGTATTCCTTATTACCATCAATATGCTAGGCCTTCTTCCATATACCTTCACACCCACAACACAACTATCACTTAATATAGGATTTGCAGTACCATTATGGCTCGCTACAGTAATTATCGGCATGCGAAATCAACCAACAGTAGCTCTTGGACATCTTTTACCAGAAGGAACCCCTATCCCCCTAATTCCAGTATTAATTATTATCGAAACAATTAGCCTATTTATTCGACCATTAGCCCTTGGAGTACGACTTACAGCCAACCTAACTGCAGGTCATTTATTAATTCAACTTATCGCTACAGCCGTATTTGTACTATTACCAATAATACCAACAGTAGCAATCTTGACCGCCACCGTTCTTTTCCTACTTACACTTCTAGAAGTTGCAGTAGCAATAATTCAAGCTTATGTATTTGTCCTACTTCTAAGCCTATATCTACAAGAAAACGTCTAATGGCACACCAAGCACATGCATATCATATGGTTGATCCTAGCCCATGACCACTAACCGGAGCCGTCGGCGCCCTACTAATAACATCCGGCCTAGCAATCTGGTTCCACTTTCACTCAACAACCCTAATAACCCTTGGACTAATCCTTCTACTTCTCACAATATTCCAATGATGACGTGATATTATTCGAGAAGGAACCTTTCAGGGCCACCATACACCACCAGTACAAAAAGGCCTACGTTATGGAATAATTTTATTTATTACATCAGAAGTGTTCTTCTTTCTCGGATTTTTCTGAGCTTTCTACCACTCAAGCCTGGCTCCCACACCCGAACTAGGAGGATGCTGACCCCCTACAGGAATTATTACACTAGACCCCTTTGAAGTACCCCTCCTCAATACAGCAGTACTGTTAGCATCTGGAGTAACAGTTACATGAGCCCACCACAGTATTATAGAGGGCGAACGAAAACAAGCCATTCAATCCCTTACACTTACAATTTTGCTAGGATTATATTTTACTGCTCTACAAGCTATAGAATACTATGAGGCGCCTTTCACAATCGCAGACGGAGTTTATGGTTCCACATTCTTTGTAGCCACAGGATTCCATGGACTACACGTTATTATCGGATCAACTTTTTTAGCTGTCTGCCTCCTCCGCCAAATCCAATACCACTTTACATCCGAACACCACTTCGGCTTTGAGGCCGCAGCTTGATATTGACATTTTGTTGATGTAGTATGATTATTCCTTTACGTATCCATCTATTGATGAGGCTCATATCTTTCTAGTATTAAAATTAGTACAAGTGACTTCCAATCATTTAGTCTTGGTTAGACCCCAGGGAAAGATAATGAACTTAATTACAACTATTATTGTTATTACAACAGCCCTATCCTCAATTCTAGCAATCGTATCTTTCTGATTACCACAAATAAACCCAGATGCAGAAAAGCTTTCTCCTTATGAATGTGGATTCGACCCACTAGGTTCTGCCCGACTACCATTTTCCCTACGATTCTTCTTAGTCGCTATCTTATTTCTTTTATTTGACTTAGAAATTGCTCTTCTACTCCCTCTGCCATGAGGAGATCAACTCCATAACCCTACAGGAACATTCTTTTGAGCAACTACGGTTCTAATCTTATTAACCTTAGGATTAATCTATGAATGAACCCAAGGCGGCTTAGAATGAGCGGAATAAGAGTGTTAGTCCAAAATAAGACCTCTGATTTCGGCTCAGAAAACTATGGTTAAAATCCATAACCCTCTTATGACACCAATACATTTCAGCTTTAGTTCAGCATTTATTTTAGGACTAATAGGATTAGCATTCCATCGTACCCACCTGTTATCAGCCCTTTTGTGTTTAGAAGGAATAATATTATCCCTATTTATTGCACTAGCTCTGTGAACATTACAATTTGAATCTACAAGCTTCTCCACAGCCCCTATACTCCTACTGGCTTTTTCCGCCTGTGAAGCAAGCACAGGCCTTGCACTTCTGGTAGCTACAGCCCGAACTCATGGAACTGACCGTCTACAAAACCTTAACCTTTTACAATGCTAAAAGTATTAATCCCTACAATCATATTATTTCCAACAATCTGACTAATTTCCCCTAAATGACTATGAACAGCTACAACCACTCATAGTCTCTCAATTGCCCTTATCAGCCTCACATGATTGAAATGAACATCAGAAACCGGATGAACTATATCCAACACCTACTTAGCCACAGACCCCTTATCAACCCCCCTTCTAGTACTAACATGCTGACTCCTTCCACTAATAATTTTAGCTAGCCAAAACCATATTAACCCTGAACCTATCAGCCGACAACGCCTATACATTACACTCCTTACCTCACTACAAACTTTCCTAATTATAGCATTCGGTGCCACAGAAATTATTATGTTTTATATTATGTTTGAAGCCACGCTTATCCCAACTCTAATTATTATTACCCGATGAGGAAATCAAACTGAACGACTTAATGCAGGAACCTATTTCCTATTTTACACATTAGCGGGCTCCCTACCCCTTCTAGTTGCACTACTTATGCTCCAACAGTCCACAGGAACTTTGTCTATAATAGTAATTCAATATTCTCAACCACTACTTCTAAACTCATGAGGCCATAAAATCTGGTGGGCTGGTTGCCTAATTGCATTTCTAGTAAAAATACCACTATATGGTGTACATCTTTGACTCCCTAAAGCACACGTAGAAGCTCCCGTTGCAGGATCTATAGTGCTAGCAGCAGTATTACTAAAACTTGGAGGATACGGAATAATACGAATAATAATTATACTAGATCCTTTATCAAAAGAACTAATTTATCCATTTATTATTTTAGCACTCTGAGGGATTATTATGACAGGATCTATTTGTCTACGACAAACAGATCTCAAATCACTAATCGCCTACTCATCTGTGAGTCATATAGGACTTGTAGCAGGGGGAATCCTAATTCAAACCCCATGGGGATTCTCAGGAGCAATTATTCTAATAATCGCCCACGGGTTAGTATCCTCAATATTATTCTGTCTAGCTAATACAGCCTATGAACGAACCCACAGCCGAACCATAATTCTTGCTCGAGGACTACAAATAATCTTCCCCTTAACAGCAGTATGATGATTCATTGCAAACCTTGCCAATCTAGCACTGCCTCCCCTCCCTAACCTAATAGGAGAACTAATAATTATTACAACCCTCTTTAACTGATCACCATGAACTATTGCACTTACAGGAGTAGGAACATTAATTACAGCCGGCTACTCCCTATATATGTTCCTTATAACTCAACGGGGCCCAACACCTAATCACATCCTAAAACTCCCACCCTTCCACACCCGAGAACACCTATTAATAGCTCTTCACCTAATCCCTGTAGTCCTCCTTGTAACAAAGCCAGAACTCATATGAGGCTGATGTTATTAGTAAGTATAGTTTAACTAAAACATTAGATTGTGATTCTAAAGACAGGAGTTAAAACCCCCTTACTCACCAAGGAAGGACAGAAATCAATAAGTACTGCTAATCCTTATGCACCGCGGTTAAAATCCACGGCTTCCTCACGCTTCTGAAGGATAACAGTTCATCCATTGGTCTTAGGAACCAAAAACTCTTGGTGCAAATCCAAGTGGAAGCTATGAATTCAACAACCCTAATTATATCCTCCTCACTTATTCTAGTCCTCACAGTTCTTATTCTCCCACTACTTATGACATTAAATCCAAAACCACAAAATCCAAAATGAGCAAACACACACGTTAAAGCCGCTGTCAGCACTGCATTTTTTATTAGCCTTTTACCATTAATAATTTTTCTAGACCAAGGAATAGAAAGTATTACTACAAACTGACACTGGATAAATACACATATATTCGACACAAATATTAGCTTTAAATTTGATCACTACTCCCTCATCTTTACTCCAGTTGCTCTCTACGTTACCTGATCCATTTTAGAATTTGCACTATGATATATACATTCCGACCCTAATATAAATCGATTCTTTAAATATTTACTCCTATTTTTAGTGGCCATAATTACCCTTGTTACAGCTAACAATATATTTCAACTATTTATTGGTTGGGAAGGAGTAGGAATTATGTCCTTCTTACTAATTGGCTGATGATATGGCCGAGCAGATGCTAACACAGCAGCCCTCCAAGCCGTAATTTATAACCGAGTTGGTGATATTGGACTAATTTTAAGCATGGCCTGATTTGCAATAAACCTAAACTCCTGGGAAATTCAACAAATTTTCTTCCTATCAAAAAACTTTGATATAACAATCCCCTTAATTGGACTCATTCTTGCAGCAACAGGAAAATCGGCCCAGTTTGGCCTTCATCCCTGACTACCATCTGCCATGGAGGGCCCTACGCCAGTATCTGCCCTATTACATTCTAGTACAATAGTTGTTGCTGGAATTTTCCTTTTAATCCGCCTTCACCCTCTAATAGAAAATAATCAAACTGCACTAACAATTTGCCTCTGCCTAGGAGCCCTAACCACGCTATTTACAGCTACTTGTGCCTTAACCCAAAATGATATCAAAAAAATTGTAGCTTTCTCAACATCCAGCCAATTAGGACTAATAATAGTTACAATTGGACTAAACCAACCACAACTAGCATTTCTTCATATCTGCACACATGCCTTCTTTAAAGCTATACTATTCCTATGCTCAGGATCAATTATTCACAGCCTAAACGACGAACAAGATATCCGAAAAATAGGAGGCCTCCATAACCTTATACCCACTACTTCAACCTGCCTTACAATTGGCAGCTTAGCATTAACAGGAACTCCATTCCTAGCTGGATTTTTTTCAAAAGATGCTATTATTGAAGCCCTAAACACCTCTCACCTTAACGCCTGAGCCCTAACTCTTACACTAATTGCCACATCATTTACTGCAATTTACAGCTTCCGAGTCGTATTCTTTGTAACTATAGGATCTCCCCGATTCCTTCCATTATCTCCTATTAATGAAAATAACCCCTTAGTAATTAACCCAATTAAACGACTTGCTTGAGGAAGCATTATTGCAGGACTTATTATTACATCAAACTTCCTACCATCAAAAACACCAATTATAACAATACCAATAACCCTAAAAATAGCAGCCCTTTTAGTTACCATTACTGGCCTTCTAGTGGCAATAGAACTTACAGCCGTAACTAATAAACAAATCAAAATCTCTCCTACAATTTCCCTACACAATTTCTCAAACATATTAGGATACTTTCCCACAGTAATTCACCGACTCCCCCCAAAACTTAACTTAACCTTAGGACAGTCAATCGCCACTAAACTCGACCAAACATGATTAGAAATTTCAGGGCCAAAAGGACTAGCCTTCACTCAAGTAATAATATCAAAAATTATAAGTGACATTCAACGAGGCATAATCAAAACATATTTAACAATTTTCCTATTAACCATAACCTTAGCCATCCTTTTAATAATTATTTAAACTGCCCGAAGCGCACCACGACTCAAACCCCGAGTAAGTTCTAATACCACTAATAATGTCAAAAGTAATACCCAAGCACAAATAACTAATATTGCCCCACCAAAAGAATATATGACTGCTACACCACTTACATCACCACGTAGCACAGAAAACTCTTTCAACCCATCAACAACTACTCAAGAGCCTTCATACCACCCCCCTCAAAACATACCAGCTATTAAAACAACCCCTAATAAATAAACCAATACATAACCAACAACAGAACGACTTCCCCAAGCTTCTGGAAAAGGCTCCGCAGCTAAAGCTGCAGAATAAGCAAACACCACAAGCATTCCTCCCAAATAAATTAAAAAAAGAACCAAAGATAAAAAAGACCCTCCACACCCAACCAAAACACCACATCCAACCCCCGCTGCCACTACCAACCCAAAAGCGGCAAAATAAGGTGTAGGATTAGAAGCAACAGCAATTAAACCCACAATTAAAGCTACCAATAACATAAACATAAAATAGGTCATAATTCTTGCTCGGACTTTAACCGAGACCAATGACTTGAAGAACCACCGTTGTAGTTCAACTACAAGAACAATAATGGCAAGCCTACGAAAAACCCACCCACTAATAAAAATCGCTAATGATGCACTAGTCGACCTACCAACACCATCCAACATTTCAGTGTGATGAAACTTTGGATCCCTTCTTGGATTATGTTTAATTGCACAAATTGTAACAGGATTATTTTTAGCCATGCATTATACCTCAGACATCTCAACCGCATTCTCATCAGTAGCCCACATCTGCCGAGATGTAAACTATGGCTGATTCATCCGAAACTTACATGCTAACGGAGCATCATTCTTTTTTATCTGTATTTATATACACATTGCTCGAGGCCTATATTATGGATCCTACCTCTATAAAGAAACCTGAAATATTGGAGTAATTCTCCTTCTACTAGTTATAATAACTGCCTTCGTTGGTTACGTCCTTCCATGAGGCCAAATATCCTTCTGAGGTGCTACAGTAATTACAAATCTGTTATCAGCAGTTCCCTATATAGGTGACACCCTCGTTCAATGAATTTGAGGAGGCTTCTCAGTGGATAATGCAACACTAACACGTTTCTTCGCATTCCACTTCTTATTACCGTTCATTGTTGCCGCGGCAACTATCCTCCATCTCCTATTCTTACACGAAACCGGATCAAATAACCCAATTGGACTTAATTCAGATGCGGATAAAATCTCCTTCCATCCATACTTCTCATACAAAGACCTTCTTGGGTTCGTACTAATATTATTAGCCCTTACATCATTAGCCCTATTTTCCCCAAACTTACTAGGAGACCCAGACAACTTTACACCCGCCAATCCTATAGTTACCCCTCCACATATTAAGCCAGAATGATATTTTTTATTTGCCTACGCCATTTTACGATCTATCCCAAATAAACTAGGAGGTGTTCTTGCATTACTATTCTCCATTTTAATCTTAATAATTGTCCCAATCCTACACACTTCAAAACAACGAGGACTAACATTCCGCCCACTCACCCAATTCTTATTCTGAACTTTGGTAGCAGATATAATTATTTTAACCTGAATTGGAGGCATACCTGTAGAACACCCATATATTATTATTGGTCAAATTGCATCAGTCCTGTATTTCACACTCTTCCTAATCCTCATACCGCTAGCAGGCTGATTAGAAAATAAAGCACTAAAATGAGCTTGCCCTAGTAGCTTAGTTATAAAGCATCGGTCTTGTAATCCGAAGATCGGAGGTTAAAATCCCCCCTAGTGCCCAGAAAAGAGAGATTTTAACTCCCACCCCTGGCTCCCAAAGCCAGAATTCTAAATTAAACTATCTTCTGATAGTAACATGTATGTCTTAGTACATATTATGCATAATATTACATAATGTAATAGTACATACATATGTATTATCACCATTAAATTATTTTAACCCCAAAGCAAGTACCAACGTTCAAGACGTTCATAAACCAAATTAATAAAACTCAGAAATAATTTATTTTAACCCGGGAAATAGATTTATCCCTTAATATATCGTCCTCAAATTTTTCCTTGAAATAACCAACTAGGATTTAACTAAAACATATTAATGTAGTAAGAGACCACCAACTGGTTTACATTAAGGCATACTATTAATGATAGAATCAGGGACACAAAATGTGGGGGTCGCACAATGTGAACTATTCCTGGTATCTGGTTCCTATTTCAGGTACATAACTGTAAAACCCACCCTCGGATAATTATACTGGCATCTGATTAATGGTGTAATTACATACTCCTCGTTACCCAACATGCCGGGCATTCTTTTATATGCATAGGGTTCTCTTTTTTAGGTTTCCTTTCACTTTACATTTCAGAGTGCAAGCGCAAATGATATATTAAGGTTGAACATTTTCCTTGCTTAAGTTAAAGTAGGTTAATTATTAAAAGACATAACTTAAGAATAACATATAAATAACTCAAGTGCATAACATATCTATTACTTCTTCAATTAACCCTTATATATATGCCCCCCCTCTCGGTTTTTGCGCGACAAACCCCCCTACCCCCTACGCTCAGCGAATCCTGTTATCCTTGTCAAACCCCGAAACCAAGGAAGGCCCGAGAACGTGCAAACTAACAAGTTGAGATATGGGTTAGCCATCCGCATTGTATATATATACATGCACATTGCATTAACTCGTTACACAAACCACTCAAAATATTAACCTAATATTTACTATTAAGATTTTAACAAATTTATCAATGCTAAAAATTCCAATATTTTACAGC